TTTTCATATAATCTCCTCGTCTAGCTAAACTATAAAAAAAAGAACTCTGTCCTTTTTTTTTTATTCTTTTTTTTTTCAATAAAAAGAAAATTTAATTTAATAATTTAATTTACCTATTTGGATATTTGTAAACAGAATAAAAAACCTATTCTATTTACAAATGTATTTTCCAAAATTTTTAATTTTCAATAATAATAATGAGACTTATTAGAATTAAGCTAGAATTTGAGACCAAGTTTTATGTCAATTTCAAAAAACCTCCGTTTTTCACAACATTCCTTAAAAAAAGTTTCCATTAAACTAAAAGAATAAGGGGAAGGAAGAAAGCTAATCGATGTACTAATTCCCCATCCTCAAATTAGTCCTTCCCAAGGATTGTTGTCTCAATAAATAATTGTAGGAGTTAAATCTTGATAGAATTAAAAAAAAAAACTACGAAAAAAAATCCAGAATTTTCTTATTTATAGGATTAAACAAAAGGATTCGCAAATAAAAGCGCTAATGCTACAACCAGGCCATAAATTGTTAAAGCTTCCATAAAAGCCAAACTAAGCAATAAAGTACCTCGTATTTTTCCTTCTGCCTCAGGTTGTCTCGCGATACCTTCGACAGCTTGACCCGCAGCTGTACCTTGACCAACTCCAGGTCCAATAGAAGCAAGCCCAACAGCCAACCCAGCAGCAATAACCGAAGCAGCAGAAATCAGTGGATTCATGATAAGTTCCTCACACCAAAATAAAGAAATAGTTAATGATACAATCATCCGATGAGTTAGGACTTAATTATAATTAAGTCATCGCTAAGATTCATCCAGCCAAAAAAACCAAAAACTTAAATTGAACTAATATAATAATATTATTGAACCAAAGAATTCCTTTGATATTAGCTCCTATCCACGGGATTTTTAAAAATTCATAATATATATATATACGACTTTTTTATGCCATTTATTTTTTGTGAACCATTATTTGAATTCTTCGTTCTTTTTTTATCACTTTTTTCAGCCAATTCACAGATAAAAAGGAAGAACTTCTAATGGAATCCCTATCTAAATCGAAATTCACAAACGTAGTGGGACAGATTATATAGATCTTTAACTCATATATACCTAGTCAATATCAAATATCACATATACAAGTGTTTCTTACATAACGTAAACCAACTCTTCTACAATTGGGCTAACAATGAATAAAAAAATAGTTAATGATGACCCTCCATAGATTCACCTATATAAGCCGCAGCTAAAGTGGCAAAAATGAGAGCTTGAATCCCGCTTGTAAATAATCCAAGGAACATGACAGGTATAGGAACCACTAAAGGTACTAAAGAAACAAGAACAACAACTACTAATTCATCGGCTAATATATTTCCGAAAAGTCGAAAACTAAGTGATAGGGGTTTTGTAAAATCTTCTAAGATGTTAATGGGTAAAAGAATTGGAGTTGGTTGAATGTATTTACTGAAATACCCTAATCCTTTTTTGCTAAGACCCGCATAAAAATAGGCTACTGATGTGAGTAAAGCTAAAGCAACCGTCGTATTTATATCATTCGTTGGTGCTGCTAACTCCCCTTGAGGTAACTGGATAATTTTCCACGGTAAAAGGGCTCCTGACCAGTTAGAAACAAAAATAAATAAAAACAGGGTTCCAATAAAGGGAACCCATGGACCATATTCTTCTCCAATCTGGGTTTGACTCACGTCTCGAATGAATTCAAGGACAAATTCAAAGAAATTTTGGCCGTCAGTTGGAATGGTTTGGGGATTGCGAACCGCTATAACTGCGGAACCTAATAAGATAGCAATTACAACCCAAGAAGTAATAAGGACTTGGGCATGGACTTGGAAACCCCCTATTTGCCAATAGAAATGTTGGCCTACTTCGACACCAGATATCTCATATAACCCTTCTTTTATTAGTGTGTTGATGGAACATGATAAAACATTCATATTGCCCTCTGACAGAAATAAGAATTTTAAATTATTTTGATTCAAGATCCCCCCTTTTTACTTAAATTTACTTTAATTTTATATTTTAGTTTTGGGTACCAACTAAACTAATCACACAATATCCCCAGTTTTTTATCTCTTTTTCTTTTGTTTTTCTTTTGTATGATTCAGGAAGTAGTAACCGATTTTAGAAATCGAAATACAGGGAGCCCCTCCCTCAAAAAAATTTGATTTATTTATCTTATTATTAATCAAGAATTTTGTATATAGCTAGAACGACCCTCACAAATTGCGAATACTAATTTGTTAAGAATGAATCGAATTGAAGCTATAGCGTCATCATTTGCTGGAATAGAAATATCCGCGAGATCGGGATTACAATTTGTATCGATTAAAGAAATGGTTGGAATTCCCAAAGTGATACATTCTCTAAGAGCCGTATATTCTTCTTGCTGATCGATGATGATTACAATATCAGGCAAGCCCGTCATATATTTAATCCCGCCTAGATATGTTTCCAAGCGAGATAATTGTCTCTTAAACACAGCTG